TAAAAAACAGGAGAAAGGATTCTCCTTTACAGTAGATTTTATTCAACAATTGACCAAAAGAAAATATTAATAAATAATAAATTGCATGAACTTAGATCAATCAAATAATCATATTTATATGTAATAATTCGCCCTAAGCAATTTAATTTTCCCATTTAGATTGGATTCGGTTTGAATAATGATAAAGAAAACAGAAGGGAAAAAAAATTACAAAAAAGGGGAGTTAGATTGATTCTCAAATCTGAGTGAATCTAATGGTTTACGTTATGGAAGAAAGACATGTATATGTGATATAGATATTGACTCGTTAGATATGAACTAAAGATATATTTCATTTTCCCGACTACTGAGGTTCCCCTTTCGTATCGTTGTGGCTGTGAATTGACTGAATAAACAAATGGAATCAAGAAAAGATGGAAGAAGTGAAGTAACAGTTTGGAACCAAGAAATGGAAGAACGAAAGTTCTATGGATTCACAAAAACTCTGTGGATAGAAATGAAAAAAAAAAAAAGATATCGAAGTAGTTCTGATGATTCAATAATTTGATTACTAAAACTCGAAGTTCTTAGTTACTTTGACTGTATGAATGCTATCGATGGAATAATTCAGTCATAATTCAGTGGTTGATTGTATCATTAACCATTTCTTTTTCTTTTTGTTGGTACGAGGAACTTATCATGAATCCACTGATTTCTGCTGCTTCCGTTATTGCTGCTGGATTGGCCGTAGGGCTTGCTTCTATTGGACCTGGAGTTGGTCAAGGGACTGCTGCGGGTCAAGCCGTAGAGGGGATCGCGAGACAGCCCGAGGCAGAGGGAAAAATACGAGGTACTCTATTGCTTAGTCTAGCTTTTATGGAAGCTTTAACTATTTATGGATTGGTTGTAGCATTAGCACTTTTATTTGCGAATCCTTTTGTTTAATTATTTAATCTTAGAAATAGTAAAAATATGTATTTTTACTATTTTATTGACTTGGACTTGTCGTTTGCTTTTTCAAATTAGATCAATAGTTCACTCCTACAATTCCTTATTCGTTGAGAAAATACCCTATGGGAAGGGCTGATTTGCAGATGGGGAATTAGTATACCGACTCACTTTCACCCTTCCCATCCGTAGTCCAAGGAAAACTCTTTTTAGGAGATGTTGCAACAATCAAGGGGTAGTTCATACTTGATAACATAACTCGAATATTTTTCAACTCGATTTGAAAAAAAAAAAAGAATAAATAACAAAGAGGAGCAAAGTGATAGAAAAAGAACTCTGGTCGATTTTTTAGTCTATCTATAAGAGGAGATGAGATTATATGAAAAATGTAACCGATTCTTTCGTTTTTTGGGGCCACTGGCCATCTGCCGGGAGTTTCGGATTTAATACCGATATTTTTGCAACAAATCCAATAAATCTAAGTGTAGTGATTGGTGTATTGATCTTTTTTGGAAAGGGAGTGTGTGTGAGTTGTTTATTTCAAGAATAGGCTGTATCCAATCAGCTGTACCCTTTTCCGTTAGAACTAGGAAAGAAAGGTGCATGATCTCGCGAATTACTTCTTAAGAAATTATATGTAAGAACCACAGCATTTCGTGATTCATTGGCAAATCCACTTTGATTCTCTAGCAACCAATAAGGTGGGGCTCTTAAGATGGTTAAAGCAAACCGTTTGAAGTCTAGGCACAGCATGGTACTCTTTCGACCACTATGTTAATATAGAGATGGTTTTGAAGTGAATATTTTATCGATATAGAACACTCATTTCGATAAAATGATTTGAACCACTTTTTCTAAAAATGGACATTTTCTCTGTTTTATCGAATGCTGAATTGACGACCTATGCCTTATGTATAAGTAAGAAGAGTTTTTTGGATTTCAAATGAAGAAAAAAAAAGAAACAACTTTGCTGACAATTACATATTTTTCATTTTGTCAGAAGAGTCCTCCAAGTATTTTGTTTTTGTATTCGATTCATTTTTTGACTATGAATAAAGAAGAGAGGATAGGCTCATTACATTCATAAAAAAGCTATGATAATTTACCCTAAGTAATTGAGCGTGAGAGCCAAATGAATCGAAAGATTCATGTTTGGTTCGGGAAGGGATTATGGAAGTTTTAAAATGAACAGAAAGATGATCTACTTTCATTAAGTGATTTATTAGATAATCGAAAACAGAGAATCTTGAATACTATTCGAAATTCAGAAGAACTGCGTGAGGGGGCCATTGAACAGCTGGAAAAAGCCCGGGCCCGTTTACGGAAAGTGGAAATTGAAGCAGATCAGTTTCGGGTGAATGGATACTCTGAGATAGAGCGAGAAAAATTGAATTTGATTAATTCAACTTATAAGACTTTGGAACAATTAGAAAATTATAAAAATGAAACGATTCAGTTTGAACAGCAAAGGGCGATTAATCAAGTCCGACAACGGGTTTTCCAACAAGCCTTACAAGGAGCTCTAGGAACTCTCAATAGTTGTTTGAACAACGAGTTGCATTTACGTACCGTT